AATCAAGTTATTGAGTATTTCGAATAAATCTCGAAATTCAAAAGTACCTGTTATCCAATAAAAACCCAAAATTCCTAATAATAAACCAAAATCCCCTACACGATTAGTTACAAACGCTTTTTGACAAGCATTTGCCGCAGGAGGTCGTGTGAACCAAAACCCTATTAATAGATACGAACACATTCCAACCAATTCCCAAAAAATATAAATTTGTATCAAATTTGAACTAGTAACTAATCCCAACATGGAACTACTGAAAAAACTCATATAAGCAAAAAATCTCACGTATCCTTGATCGTGAGCCATATAATTATCACTATAAATAAGAACCATAATTCCAACCGTAGTAATTAACATCAACATAATAGAAGTAAGCGGATCAATCAAGCAGCCAAATTCTAAAGAAAAATCATTATCGAGGGTCCAAGACCATACATATTGATAGATATAACTGCTATTTATTTGCTGAATAGACAGATTAGTTGAAAAAATCATGACTATACTTAACAATAAAATACTTGGAAAAGCCCACATACGATGAACATTTTTTGTTGTTGTCGGAAAAATAACAAGTCCCACTCCTATTAATATAGGAACTAGAAGTGGAACGAAAGGTAAAATACACGCATATTGATATGTCTGTTCCATAAAAAAAAAGTTTTTTAAATTTTTAATTAATATTAACGGTTTCCAATTCACCCGACCTTACCTCTTTTGAAAGGAGTCAATAAAAAAATGAAAATATGTACTAACTTAAATAAAATTTTTGAATTTTTATTTCTTCTTACTTATTCGTTCTGAATTTCTGCTAAATACTTCAAATATTCAAATCAAGAAGTTACAATTGGTCAAATCAGATAAAAGAAATAGATTAATTACCAATTTCCTTCAAATTTTAAAATTCAAGTCAAATTGGGCATATTTTTCCCGGATTTGACAAGTTATTTAAAATCTTATTTTTTTCTATTTTTAGAAATATTTTATCCGATTTTGCCATACTGTTCACCCATCTTTTCTATTCTTTTATATTTTTTGAAAAAATATTTTCTAGAAAAGAAATACATAGTGAATCAGAAAAGCTCATATTTTTTTCAACAATAGATGTCTTTCACATCCAGCTATACCAATGAGTAATCTCTTAATTTTTATTTAAATGGCAGTTCCAAAAAAACGTACTTCTGCATCAAAAAAGCGTATTCGTAAAAATTTTTGGAAAAAGAAGGGGTATCGGGCAGCGTTAAAAGCATTTTCCTTAGGTAAATCTCTTTCTACCGGGAATTCAAAAAGTTTTTTTGTCCGACAAACGAATAAACTAAGTAATAAAACATAATACGTTGGAATAATCTAAACCGGCCTGACTCAAAAGTGGAGTCATTTCATTTCAAAAATAAAATTCCCGAATTCCATTTCCTTCAATGGGGAATGGAATTCGTTCCGCTCTTAGAGCATATGTAGAATAAGAATTTTTCTGTTTACTTTATCCAATTCAAAAAAAGTATTCTTTTTTCTTTTTAGTATATTTTATCATTTGCAAGGCGGGGGGTCTAATTTTCACCATTAACTTATTTGTAATATAAGGTTTTCTTTTTTGTACAATTTGCTTACTTTTGGATTTTATATAAATTCTTATATAGCCCCCATATATCTCGCCATCAATCCACACAAAAACCCTTAGTGAAAATATTTTGGATAAATATGTGTCAATTTTGAATGATCTAAAATAGGGTCTTTTTTTTTGTGTTCATCGATAAAACGGCTTTTTTGGTTTCACTTTTTGAAATCAAATAAATCAAAAACAGTTAATTAAAAAAAAATGTTTTTGGGGGAGGGAGGGTTCTATTCCTTAATTCATAGTAGGATTTACAAGAGTTGAGTCGAGAAGAGTCTAAAATACAAAATAAAACAAAAATCCTAAACGAAACTAATGAACCTTCAAATACCTATTTGAACAAATTTTTATTCATCAATTTGAATCTTTCCTAAAAAATATTGCGCTCAATTTAATTCGTAAATCTAGACGATTATTTATTCATAGGTTATTATGAGGTCAAGACAGGCCGCTATGGTGAAATCGGTAGACACGCTGCTCTTAGGAAGCAGTGCTAGAGCATCTCGGTTCGAGTCCGAGTGGCGGCATATCATCTCTTAAAAAATAAAAAAATAAAATAGATCCTATAATAAAAATAAATTCAATTGCTAATTTCGATTTTATAATTTTTTCTAATTAAGGAACTCTTTATTTTATGATATTTTCAACCTTAGAGCATATATTAACTCATATTTCTTTTTCGATCGTTTCAATTATAATTACAATTCATTTGATAACCTTTTTAGTCGATGAAATCGTAAAACTAGATGATTCATCCAAAACGGGCATGATAATGAGTTTTTTCTGTATAACAGGATTATTAATTTCTCGTTGGATTTATTCGGGACATTTTCCACTAAGTGATTTATATGAATCGTTAATCTTTCTTTCATGGAGTTTTTCCTTTATTTATATAATTTCATATTTCAAAAAAAACCAAAATATTCTAAGCACAATAATTGGACCGAGTGCTCTTTTTTCCCAGGGCTTTGCTACTTCAGGTCTTTTAACTGAAATACACGAATCGACAATATTAGTACCCGCTCTTCAATCCGAGTGGCTAATAATGCACGTAAGTATGATGATATTAGGCTATGCGGCCCTTTTATGTGGATCATTATTATCAGTATCACTTCTAGTCATTACAGTTAGAAAAAAGCTTTCTCTTTTTTCTACGAGTAATCATTTATTGAATTTAAATGAGTCATTTTTCCTTGGTGAAATCGAATACATGAGGGATGTTTTACAAAAAACTTCTTTTTTTTTCACAAGGAATTATTATAGATCACAGGTGATTCAAAAATTGGATTATTGGAGTTATCGAGTTATTAGTCTAGGATTTATCTTTTTAACCATAGGAATTCTTTCTGGAGCAGTATGGGCTAACGAAGCATGGGGATCCTATTGGAGTTGGGACCCAAAGGAAACTTGGGCTTTTATTACTTGGATCATATTTTCAATTTATTTACATACTCGAACAAATAGAAAACTGAAGGGTACAAATTCAGCAATTGTGGCATCTATTGGATTTCTTATAATTTGGATATGCTATTTTGGAGTCAATCTATTAGGAATAGGACTACATAGTTATGGTTCATTTACATTAACATCTAATTGAATTAAAAAAAAGGGGTTCTTACAAATAGCAATAAAAGGGTGTACAACGCAGATCAGATAAAAAAACTTTGTGTGAATTGGCGAGAGCCTGTCGAATCATATTTGAATATGATTCGACAGGCTCTTTGTCATTTTACCATTTTACAACGAACGCTTTTGTAAATGATAATATTTATAAATTATCTAAAAAAAGAATTAGATAGAATAACTTCAACCTTTTCAACTGATAGTGAAAGAACGAAATCGGGATACATACCAATACCGAGTACGGGTAAAAAAATAGAAACCGAAAGAAATAACTCTCGCGGCCCAGAATCAAAAAAATAAGAGTCTGTGCCATTAAATATCTTGTATCCATAAAACATCTGTCGTAACATAGATAATAAATAAATAGGAGTTAATATCATTCCAATTGCCATTACAAAAGTAATTGGGAGTTTTGTCATTAAAAGATACTTTGGACTAGTAATTAGTCCAAAAAAAACTATTAATTCCGCAACAAAACCACTCATGCCAGGTAATGCAAGGGAGGCCATCGAAAAGCTACTGAACATCGTGAATATTTTTGGCATTGGAATACCTATTCCGCCCATTTCGTCAAGATAAACAAGACGTATTCTATCATAAGTTGTTCCGGCCAAGAAAAAAAGCGCCGCGCCAATAAATCCATGAGATATTATTTGTAAAAGGGCTCCGTTAAGTCCCATATCTGTGATAGAACCAATTCCTATAATTATGAAACCCATATGAGATACAGAGGAATAGGCTATTCTTTTTTTTAAATTCCGTTGACCGAGAGATGTTGAAGCCGCATAAATTATTTGCATTGCGCCTACTACAATTAACCAAGGAGAAAATATAGAATGAGCATGAGGAAATAATTCCATATTGATCCGAACTAATCCATACGCTCCCATTTTTAATAAGATTCCGGCTAGAAGCATACAAGTACTATAATGTGCTTCTCCATGGGTATCGGGTAACCATATATGTAGGGGTATGATTGGCAATTTGACAGCAAAAGCAAGAAAAAATCCAATATAAAATAGTATTTCCAAGTTCACAGGATAGGACCGGTTGGCTAATATTTCAAAATTTAATGTTGGTTCAGTAGAACCATATAAACCGATACCCAGAACTCCCATTAAAAGAAAAACAGAACCCCCCGCCGTGTACAAAATAAATTTTGTAGCTGAGTACAGGCGTTTTTTTCCTCCCCACATCGATACAAGTAGATAAACGGGAATTAATTCTAACTCCCACATGAGGAAAAAAAGTAAAAGATCTCTAGAAGCAAATAATCCTATTTGCCCACTGTACATTGCTAACATCAGGAAATTAAATAATCGAGAATCTCGAGTAACCGGCCAAGCCGCTAAAGTAGCTAAAGTGGTGATGAATCCCGTCAGTAAAATGGGTCCTATAGAGAGTCCGTCTATTCCTAATCTCCAATGGAAATCCAAAAAATGGATCCATTTATAATCCTCCATTAGTTGAATTAATGGATCATCCGATTGAAAATGATAGCAGAATGCATAAGTCGTTAGAAGAAGTTCTAAGATACACATACATATAGTATACCAGCGCATTACGCTATTTCCCCTGTGTGGAAGAAAAAAAATGAAGCAACCCGCAAATATTGGTAAAACTACAATTATTGTTAAGCAAGGAAAATGATTCGTGGTAAAGACAAGATACACTTGGGCCAGAAAAATCCGTGCTCAATTAAATTTGATTTTGAGCACGGATTTTTTCGATAAAAAAAAATAAAATGGATTCAAGTAGATTTTTATGGAATGTATCAATAAGCTAGACCCATACTGCGAGTTGTTTCATGCCATAAATAAACCCGAACGCTCAAAAAATCCGTTGGACAGGCGGATTCACATCTCTTACAACCAACACAGTCCTCGGTCCTTGGAGCAGAGGCGATTTGTTTAGCTTTACATCCGTCCCAGGGTATCATTTCTAATACATCCGTGGGACACGCCCGGACACATTGAGTACATCCTATACATGTATCATAAATCTTTACTGAATGTGACATTGGATCTATACGTTTTTTAACGCCATAAATTTGCGGTCTAGTAAACTAACTTAGAAATGAATCCTATAGTTAGATACCAGACGAATCAATGAGTGATAAGAATCAATTTACTTCCGAATGGATTTATCAGGGAGGGCCAAAATACTTTGATTTCTTATGTTTTTGCAACTACGATTTTATACCCTACTATAGACATATTAAACCCCCTAATGCGAAGTTTCATTTATTTATTAATATTCAAAATGAGCATTTATATGATTAATACTATTTATTCAACAAATTGGATTGGTTAATACGAGTTGATTTTCTGTTACGATAAATTGATGAAACAATAGCCGATCCAATAGCTGCTTCAGCGGCTGCAATAGTTATAACAAAAATTGAGAAAATATCTCCTCTTAATTGACGATTATCAAAAATATCAGAAAATGTTACAAAATTCATATTAACTGAATTTAATATAAGTTCAAGACACATAAGGGCTCTAACCATATTTCGACTTGTGATTAATCCATAGATACCAATAGAAAATAAAAAGGCACTCAAAACAAGTATATGTTCGAGCATCATTAACCAACTCCTTTGATTCATTTTTAATCTGAACAATAATTCAATCGATTCGATTCTAACAAATATGGAATAATGGAATAGATTAGTAAGAGATCAATATAAAATTAAAGTCTTTTTATTCTATTTTTTTAGACGGAAATTAAAATTAACGAATTATAACATTCCTTTTGCGTTGATTCTATTTGAATTACTCATTTTAAAGATTTCTTATTGACGAGCTATAGCAATAGCACCTATTAAAGCGACTAAAAGAATTATTGAAATGAGTTCAAATGGAAGAAAAAAATCTGTTGCTAAATGAATTCCAATTTGTTGACTATTACTTATCAAATCTTGTTCTAAAATCTGATTTGATTTTGTAGTCCAAATGATCCCATACCAGGACGTATCTGGAATAGTAGTAATTAGTGAAATAAAAAGACTTGTACAAACGATTGAAGTAACTCCATCCCCAACGGTCCAAAGATGAAAATCTTTGTAATATTCTGACCCATTCATGAACATCACAGCAAAAATGATTAAAACGTTTATAGCTCCTACATAAATAAGGAGCTGCGCAGCAGCTACAAAATAGGAGTTGGATAGAATATAGAATAAGGATATACAAAAAAGAACCCATCCTAACGAAAAGGCCGAATAAATTGGATTCGGAAGTAATACTACTGCCAGACTTCCTAATATAAGACCCGATCCCAGAAATACTAAAAGAAAATCATGTATTGGTCCAGGTAAATCCATTTGATTTTATAAAAAAAATCGAAATATTTCATGCCTTTTTTGACCTGACCAGGAAAAAATAAGTTATCCTCTTTTTTAGGATACTTCTTAATTGAATGAAATTTGAACGGGGTTGATTTGGATTGATGTAAATACAGTTATTGGACTACTCTTATTATCGAAGCAATCGAAGCAGAGGTTCAAACTTTATATTTTCAAATCATTATTCGAATAGAAATTAGAAATCCATTTTTAATCAAAAAGAAGCCGCGATTTTCACCGACCAGTCGTTCTTTTGTATTGACCAAGCAAAAACCTCATTCCTTTCTTTAGATCCAAAACCTATAAAGCTTTTTTGATTTGAATTTGTAAATGTTTTGTGAATCGAAGGTTTTATACATTTTTTATTTGAGGTAAATTCGAAGAAATTGTTCGAATTGTGTAATCTTCAATTATTGATACCGGTAACCGACCTAAAGCAATTTGATTATAATTCAATTCGTGACGATCATAGGCAGAAAGTTCATATTCTTCAGTCATTGATAAACAATTTGTTGGACAATACTCAACGCAATTACCGCAAAATATACAGATTCCAAAATCAATACTGTAATTAAGTAATCGTTTTTTTCGAATATCAGTTTGCAATTTCCAATCTACAACGGGTAGATCTATAGGACATACACGAACACATACTTCACAAGCAATGCATTTATCAAATTCAAAGTGGATTCGGCCTCGGAAACGTTCGGATGTGATCAATTTTTCGTAGGGGTATTGAATAGTTACAGGTAAACGATTCGCGTGGGCCAAGGTGATCATGAAACCTTGACCAATGTACCTGGCAGCTCGTATTGTTTGTTGACCGGAGTTCAAGAACTGAGTTAGCATAGGGAACATATCTGAATATCTATAAATAATTTTACTTTTTTCTTTCTCTTGTTTGAGACAAGTTATAAAG